GTTTTTTCTTTTTTTTTCGTTCCATTAAAATCGCAATCGACTACGAAATTTAAATTTCGTAGTCGATTCCTTGTTCTTACTAATCCGAATATATTTCCCATTCGGATTCTTCTTCGAAGTCTTGTTTCAAATCGGAATCGTCTGTTTCCCACCAGTCGAATCCTTCTTCTACGCCTAAGCATTCTTCCAAATGCATTTTGTCCTCTATTTCTTTGAGGTAGGCTTTTACCTTGTTGAAGGCCATTCTTTCTTTTTGGAAGTCGGCTTTTTCCAAGAACAAGAACAAGTTTATTTTTTCTTCGAGTAAGGAAATTAGATTCTCAACTTCGTCGAATAAGTTGCTTTGTTCGCCCGAAAGGGGTGGTTTCATAAATAGAACGATCAGGAATCGCATTATTCGTCTGCTAAGTCGATCCCTTCCTCTATTGTCTGGATTCTCAAACATCCTTTTTATATGGCCCTCCTCGGGATCCCACCCCTCGGGATTATCCCAATTATCTAAATTCACGGAGATTCTTGTATCCCTCGATTTAATACGTTTTTTGTAACCTAATAAAATAGAAAAATGAAGGAAGGGAGCCATGGTAAAGAAATTACCAAGCGCGGTCTTATCAATGGCACTGAATTTGAATTTAGTCCCATAAGTATTAGGGAAATAAACTAATTTTTTGTTTTGCATAGAATAGGAAGGGCTCTTTTCGGGTTCACGAAAATTTGCAAAGAGTCTAAATACTTACTAACATGAAACGAATAATTAAAAGACATAATACTAAGCCGTAACATGAGAAATCAGACCGCATTAAAAAAGAAAAGATAAAGTGGCAGGCCTAGAAAAAGAAATGGATTCAGCAGAATATTGTAATGAATATTCTGACTTACTTGACCCGACTTATAGCTTTTTTGTTCGCATATAAAGCGGATTCGAAATTCTCTTTCATTCCACCTGTACCCAGGCGCTTCATATTCGCCCGGAGATTGTCTGTCTTTAACAATGAAGAAAATAGTGTACGGTTGTATAGATCTCGATGAAATCTATATATGCCAACTCTTCTGATTGTACAAATCTCCTCCACTTCGAACTGTGAGTATCCTTTATGATGATTAGAAGATCCTCGATGGTATAGATCTTTTCTTCCATGAGGAAACTAGTTATTCGGGTAGATAACCTCAATTCTGAAATAAAGAGAAAAGCCGGGTCTTTTCTTTTTCTAGAGATATAGACTATCAATCTACACCACCATGGTTTCACTTTCAGTTTATCAAAGTTACAATAGAATAAGGCCGTTAAAGCCCACGAATTATTAACAAATTCGTCTATTTTTCTGACAATTTCCTCTTTATCTTTCTCCTCCAAATCTTCTATTTCTAGGAGGTCCTCGCGAGTGTAGATTCCCATTATTATTAATTGATTAAGAAAAATAAGTCTTTCTTCATCAAAAAGTACATCAACTACTCTTTTAGATAAGCCGAATTTGCGGACAAGCATATATCGTGGATCCCCTTTTTCGAACAAAAGAAGACGGCAAATTTTTTTCTTTATTGCAACCCAGTTTATATGGAAAAAACAGAAACAAGCCAGAAGAATCAAAATATGTGAGACTTGATGCCTTTGTAAAACATACCTTTGTAAAACTAATTGATGCCTTTGTAAAACTAAAAGTTGCATGATGGTTTTCCTCTTCATGATGGTTTTCCTCCTCTTTTTCTTTTTTTATTTATATATTCTAACCTTTTTATATAGTGATTGTCAAGTATATCATCGATCATATATCTTATTATAATCAATTCTATTTCTTTTTTTATAAAAATAATAATCTAAACTTTTTATATAGGAATTGTCAAGTATATGATCGATCATATATCTTATTATAATCAATTCTATTTCTTTTTTTATAAAAAAAATAATCTAAACTTTTTATATAGGAATTGTCAAGTATATGATCGATCATATATCTTATTATAATTGATTCTTAAATAATATGGATTCGAATCTGATGGCCCTATAGAAATATTAATATACAGATTTCATTTCAATTGGAATTTGTCACCATGTACGAGGATCTCTACTAAGCATCCATGGCTGAATGGTTAAAGCGCCCAACTCATAATTGGAGAGTTCGTAGGTTCAATTCCTACTGGATGCATGCTAATGGGACCCTCTACTACGTCTATAGAAATATCTGATTCTCTATCTTATTGTATATATATATATATAGATTAATATTGTAATGGAATGAATATTCTGACTTATAGCTTCCTTGTTCGTCTCCTAAGTATAAGATAGAGATATATTTTTTTATTTCGAATTTCTTTATTTATATACGATATTTTCATTTATTTATTTATATACGATAGGTCCCGAGAATATTGTAATGAATATTCTGACTTACTTGACCTGACTTATAGCTTTTTTGTTCGTATATAAAGCGGATTCGAAATTCTCTTTCATTCCACCTGTACCCAGGCGCTTCATATTCGCCCGGAGACTGTCTGTCTTTAACAATGAAGAAAATAGTGTACGGTTGTATAGATCTCGATGAAATCTATATATGCCAACTCTTCTGATTGTACAAATCTCCTCCACTTCGAACTGTGAGTATCCTTTATGATGATTAGAAGATCCTCGATGGTATAGATCTTTTCTTCCATGAGGAAACTAGTTATTCGGGTAGATAACCTCAATTCTGAAATAAAGAGAAAAGCCGGGTCTTTTCTTTTTCTAGAGATATAGACTATCAATCTACACCACCATGGTTTCACTTTCAGTCTATCAAAGTTACAATAGAATAAGGCCGTTAAAGCCCACGAATTATTAACAAATTCGTCTATTTTTCTGACAATTTCCTCTTTATCTTTCTCCTCCAAACCTTCTATTTCTAGGAGGTCCTCGCGAGTGTAGATTCCCATTATTATTAATTGATTAAGAAAAATAAGCCTTTCTTCATCAAAAAGTACATCAACTACTCTTTTAGATAAGCCGAATTTGCGGACAGGCATATATCGTGGATCCCCTTTTTCGAACAAAATAAGACGGCAAACTTTTTTCTTTATTGCAACCCACTTTATATGGAAAAAACAGAAACAAGCCACAAGAGTCAAAATGTGCGAGACCCGATCCCGTAGGAAAACCAAATTTTGAGTCATATTTTCCTCCTATGAATATAGGATAAGATAGAAATATATCGATTCTATTTCTTTTATTATAAAATAAAATATATGTGCATTACACATAGGCATTGTCAAGTGTCAGACAGGATTAAAAAAGAAAAGATAAAGTGGCAGGCCTATAAAAATTATTTTAGGATTAAAAAGTAAAGATGGTGCCTAATACTAACTAGTCATTTTATCTATGATTTATGCATGTTTTTTTTTAAGTACTTACCTAAGTTTGTTTCCATTTTTGCAAGATAGGAGACGATAATCAAAAAGATCCATCGAAAAAAAAAGTGCAAAAAAACGTTTATTCAAAAGGAATCATTCTTTACTTGGATGAAATTCGTTTGAACCTCGCCTTTCACTTCCTTCACTTTAAGGCTATGCCATCCTAAGGTGCTGCTAAATAAATGGAAGGATCTTAGCAACGTCCATGAAAGATGAAATTCGTTTTATTTGCCTAATTTCCCTCAAAAAAAATGCACTCTTTTGACTAATATTCTTAATTACTAATTAAGAATATTAGTCAAAATAGAATTATCCGCTGCCACCAAAGAAAACCCTATTCTTCGTATTTTAACTTTGATTCTGCTAAATTAATTACTTGTTGACTACAAATTTTCTATCTTATCTTATGCAGTTCCAAAGATAGCGTACAACAAAACGTAAAGAAAATTCAGAACACAAGTAACTTAAAATAGTGTTGTCATATAAACCACTACCTCTTTTATGGAGAAATTAGTAAACACTATCCGAAAAATAGCCACAAAAGGGGACATTCCAGTTGCTCTCCCACTCCACACTGCTAAAAAACACAGCTTTTCTAATATGAATTTGATATCCATAAGATCGAAATATATCGATTTTTTATTATTATAACATCGATATAAACGTTATAGAAAACTTTGAGTCATATTTTCTCCTTATGGATATAAGATCGAAATATATCTATTTTTTATTATTATAACATCGATATAAACGTTATAGAAAATTTTGAGTCATATTTTCTCCTTATGGATATAAGATAGAGATATATCGATCATATCTCTATTATAGAAACAATAATAATTATAGGAGTCTTGTATTTACATCTTTTCGTTTTGTATTTATTTTGAATTTATATACCTTTGACAAATTATGTTCTAGATATATGGGGGAGATCTAGGGTGGATCATGCATTTGAGAATTCCACTAAATTGAGAATGGATATAGAAGAAAATTTTGACTATTAACTCGATTATCTAAGTCATTTTTTTGATGACTTTTTTTTGTTCGATTCGCTGCCATAACGAAATTGAGTATCCTATTAATCCAGGATTTCATTAGAATTCCCCAAAAGAGTCCGGATCCCATAACAGAATTAAGTATTGTGTTAAGTAGTTTATAAAAAAATGCTTTTATCCACATATTTGTATTTGCACCTCCTTTTTGTTTTAGTGGAATAGTTTTATATATTTCTAGTTAATATATTTTTAATATTAACTCGATTATCTAAGTCATTTTTTTGATGACTTTTTTTTGTTCGATTCTATGAACAGATTCATTTCATTATGGATGAATAAGTCTTGATGCTTTATTACATTGCCTTTTATGATGAGGCGAATTCAAAATTGTTCGAATTGTGTAATCGTCAATTACTGACAGTGGTAAACGACCCAAAGCAATTTGATTATAATTCAATTCGTGACGATCATAAGTAGAAAGTTCATATTCTTCAGTCATTGATAAACAATTTGTTGGACAATACTCAACGCAATTGCCGCAAAATATACAGATTCCGAAATCAATACTGTAATTAAACAACCGTTTCTTTTGAATATCGGTTTCCAATTTCCAATCTACAACGG